AAACTAGAAGAAGTAGCATTAATCAAATTGGCTTTTTCTCGTTCTATCTCAGAGTATCCGTTCATTCGATACTCATCTGCTTCCATTTCCACTTTCCGTAAACGAGCCCGGGCTCTTTCGAGCTGTTCAATGGCCCCTCTACGTAATTCTTCCGAATTTCGAATAGTACTCAAAATCCTCTGTTTTCGATTATCTAATAAATCATTTAATGAAAGTAGATTATCTTACCATTAATTTAACAACTTCCATGATCTCTTCCCGAACCAAACATGAATCTTTCGATTCATTTGGCTCTCACGCTCCATTTTTTATTTTATGGACATTCCCGTATCTTTTTTTAATATAATGAGCCTATCCTCTCTATTTCTGTTTGTATTCAAACATATCAAAACCGATACAAGAACAGAATATTAGGAGGACTCTTCCGACCAGACAAAAAATCTATAATTGTCAGCAAAGTTGTTTCTTTATTTGTTTTTTATTTCATTGAAAATAGATATTTCTATATTATAGAAATATAGAAAATTTGAAAATTTCAATTTTCATTTTATTTCCTTTTTTATTCAAATCCAAAAATCCCCCCTCTTTACACATAACATAGGTTGCCGATTCGGCATTGGATAATATAATAAAGGGCAAGGCGCCCTTTCTTTATTCTAGTAAATGGTTCAAATCATTTTATCGATATGAGTGTTCTATATCGGAAAAATTATCAACTATTCTTTTTTAAACCATTTCGTTATTAACGTAGTGGTAGAAAGAGTACCATGTTGTGCCCGGACTTCAAACAGTTTAGCTTTAACCATGTTAATGGTCTCACATTATTGGTTGGCTGATAGAGAATCAAAGTTAACTTACCAATGAATAACGAAATGCTATGGTTCTTACATATGATTTATCAATTTACTCAGAAGGAATTCGTCGAGATTATGCACTTTTTCCTATTTATCCTATAAAAATATGGAATAACATAAATAAAGTGCAGTCGGTTAGATCCAACCTATTCGTGAAATATACAACTCGCACACACTCCCTTTCCAAAAAAAATCAATACACCAAGCACTACACTTAGATTTATTGGATTTGTTGCTAAAATATCGGTATTAAACCCGAAACTCCCGGCGGATGGCCAGCGGCCTAAGGAAACGAAAGAATCGGTTACATTTTTCATATGCTCTCCTCTTATAGATAGGACTAAGAAAGAACAGAGTTCTTTTTGTATCACTTGACTCGCCCTTTTTTTATTGATTTCTTTTTCTTAATTTCCCGTTTTTTTTTAATGTTAATGGGAGTAGATTAAATCTATTTATTGAATTTGAGATTGAGAATTACAAAATTTCTTATTTTTTTTTGAAGTATCCGATAAGATACTTATTAAGTTAGGTCCTGGGTCTCATATCAATTGCAAAATATCTCCTTTGTTCAAACACTTCCTAAAAGAAAAATCAAAATTCCATCGTACTAAACTAAGGATGGGAAGGAAGAAAGCGAGTGAATCCACAAATTCCTCATCCTCAAATCACTCCTTCCCGGGGTATTGTCGCAACAAATACATAATTGTAGGAATAAAGTATTGATATAATTCACAGAAGCAAATGGCAACGAGTTAATAAAATAAGAAAAAAGTAGGTAACGTACTTTTTTACATTTTCATTCTAGGATAAAATTAAACAAAAGGATTCGCAAATAAAAGCGCTAATGCCACGACCAGTCCATAAATTGTTAAAGCTTCCATAAAAGCTAGACTAAGTAATAAAGTACCCCGTATTTTTCCTTCTGCTTCTGGTTGTCTCGCAATACCTTCTACGGCTTGGCCTGCAGCAGTACCTTGACCAACTCCAGGTCCAATAGAAGCAAGCCCTACGGCCAATCCAGCAGCAATAACGGAAGCGGCAGAAATCAGTGGATTCATGATGATAGGTTCCTCGCACCAAAAAAAAATGGTTAATGATACAATCAACCAATGAATTATTACTTATTTGATCACAAAAATCTATTGAGTCGAAGTAACTTAAACTTCGAATAAAATAAAAAAAATAATGAAATTAATATAGAAATATAGATAGAGATAACCCCTATATAACTAGTATATATCTAATATCACATATACATTTGTTTCTTTCATAACGTAAACCGCCCGCATTTTCTTTTTATATTGAATCGGATTCTAGAAGAATTCTTCGAAAAATATACAGGGGCTGTGGCTGGCCTTATAAACATTCCATATATCTAGTGGTGACCCCCACTAACTCATCCGCCATTTCGTAATATTGTCTATCTTTCCTCCTACAACTCTAGTCGTATATATATGTATTTATATCTATTATGTTCCTCAACTAAGAACCAATCTTGAACTATGCATTGCCTCAATTGGGATAAGCTTAAAAATAAAGACTATTTCGAAAACTAATCAATGATGACCCTCCATGGATTCCCCTATATAAGCCGCGGCTAAAGTTGCAAAAATAAGAGCTTGAATACCGCTTGTAAATAATCCAAGAAACATGACAGGTATAGGAACTACTAAAGGTACTAAAGAAACAAGAACAACAACTACTAATTCATCAGCTAATATATTCCCGAAAAGTCGAAAACTAAGAGATAAAGGTTTTGTGAAATCTTCTAGGATGTTAATTGGTAAAAGTATTGGAGTTGGTTGAATGTATTTTCCGAAATAACCCAATCCTTTTTTGGTAAGACCCGCATAAAAATATGCTACTGACGTGAGTAAAGCTAAAGCAACAGTAGTATTTATATCATTTGTGGGGGCGGCTAGCTCCCCATGAGGTAACTGTATGATTTTCCAAGGTAAAAGGGCACCTGACCAATTCGAAACAAAAATAAATAGGAACATAGTTCCAATAAAGGGAACCCAAGGGCCATATTCTTCTCCAATCTGAGTTTTGCTCAAGTCTCGAATAAATTCAAGGACATATTCGAAGAAATTCTGACCGTCGGTCGGAATTGTTTGTGGATTCCGAACGGATATGATGACTGAACCTAATAAGATAGCAATTACGACCCAAGAAGTGATAAGTACTTGGGCATGAATTTGTAAACCTCCTATTTGCCAATATAAATGTTGGCCTACTTCTACACCTGATATATCGTATAACCCTTTGAGTGTTTTAATGGAACATGGTATAACATTCATATTGTCCTCTGACAGAAATCGAACTGAAAAAAAGAATTATTTTGATTCAACCATCTCTTTCTCGACTCATCTACTTTCATCATTAATCATATAGTTAGGATACCAAGAAATCACATAACATAATATCAATATCCCATTTTATCTCTTTTTAAAAATGAAAGACAAGAATAGTAACCGATCCAATAAATCAAAATAATTAACTAATCTTATTATTATTATTCTTAATCATAACATAATCAACGACTTCTTATATAGCTAGAACGGCCCTCACAAATTGCGGATACCAATTTGTTAAGAATCAATCGGATTGAAGCTATAGCGTCATCGTTAGCTGGAATCGAAATATCTGCGAGATCTGGGTCACAATTTGTATCGATTAAACAAATCGTCGGAATTCCCAAAATGACACATTCTCGAAGAGCTGTATATTCTTCTTGCTGATCAACGATTATTACAATATCGGGCAATTCAGTCATATATTTGATCCCGCCCAGATATGTTTGCAAAGTAGATAATTTTCTCTTCAACATTGCTGCATCTCTTTTAGAGAGACGGTTGAGTTTCCCCATCTTTTGTTCTGCTCTTAAGTCTCTGAACTTATGAAGTCTCGTTTCCGTAGTGGACCAATTCGTTAACATACCCCCGAGCCATTTTCTATTAACATAATGACATCGAGCCCTTATTGCAGCTGATGCTACTAAATCCGCTGCTTTATTTTTGGTACCAACAATTAAGAAGTTTTTTCCTCGACTTGCTGCATCAAAAACTAAATCGCAGGCTTCCGATAAAAAACGAGCAGTTCTAGTGAGATTTATAATATGAATACCTTTACGCTTTGCAGAGATGTAAGGGGCCATTCTAGGATTCCATTTCTTAGTACCATGACCAAAATGAACTCCTGCTTCCATCATCTCTTCCAAATGGATGTTCCAATATCTTCTTGTCATCTTTCCCACGCTTTCTTTTTTTTTTAACAAATAAACAAATAAATAATTGTTCCTACGGAACCTTCTGCCGGGATTGACCGTTGATACACAGCCCAAACCATTAATTTTTTTTATTACTTAACTTAATTTCTTCATTTTATTTAGTACCCAATCAATAACTAGTAAAGTAAAAAGAAAAATATCTCCTTAAGAATTATGAATTCGCTTAAATGATTTTTCTGGTGTGTCATAGAAATTGCTTGGGGCGCAAGAACAAAAAAATTCTCTATGGTGTAACAAAATATCTCTCATTTCCAACTCGAATAGATTTTTCCTTTTTATTTCCAAATGAATGTCTTGCCTTGAGCGGTGCACTAATTTTTTGAATCCAGTACCGACAGGGATAATCCCGCCCAAAACAACATTTTCTTTCAGACCCTTCAACCAATCAATACGACCCCGTAGAGCAGCTTTTGCCAAAACTCTAGCAGTTTCTTGAAAACTTGCTTCGGATATGAAACTTTGAGTATTCAGAGATGCCCTCGTTATTCCCAATAAAATTGCCCGATAACAGATTGCTTCGTCTAAAGCACGCCCTGCTCGTTCCGCTCGCAACAATCCGATTAGTTCTCCAGGTAAAAAAACATTAGACATTCCATCTTCTGAAACCAACACTTTTGATGTTACTTGCCGTACAATAATCTCTATATGTCTATTATGGATCTGTACCCCCTGGGATCGATAAACCTTTTGGATCTTATTAACCAAAGAGATACGACTTTGGGCTATGGTTAGCTCAGCTCCAATTAAGAATCCCCAAGGAATTCCAAGAACTCTTGGTATACGCTCGTTCCAACCTTCAACTCTCCTTTCAAGGTTCATCGATATTGAACCAATCGAGCGCACTTCTAAGATTTGTTCCACTTTTGGAAGACCTTGCGTTATGTCACCAGATCGGGATTTTTCATATATAAATGTAACTAATGTATCTCCTTCAGAAAGGGTTTCTCCATAATGTCCATGAACAGTCGCTCCTGGAGTGGCCAAATAAGGCTTAGCTGATCTTATAATTAAAGAGTCAACATGAACAATTAAAATTTGACCAGATTTTTTTATGTGTGGTCCGTATTTAAATAGACATATATTTTCACAAAAAAATTGTCCAATGCTAATTGTTGTGGATGTCTCTTCACAATAATTGTAATGTAGAAAGCACCAATTCAAATGGGATGGATTCAAAATGATGTTATTGCATGGACTGGGATTATAAATCCTCCTATTTTCATCTATTAAACAGTATTTAAGTACTTCAAGTACTTGGAAGGTCTGTTTAAAATTGTCAAGTAGCCAATATTTGTTTAACAAGATCTGATTATGAGTTATTAAATGGTAAGATGAATAAAAGTTCACTATTTTAGGTACTATTGTACCTAAGGGGCCCAACAAACCCTTAATTGGAGTTATGGGATTCGATTCTTTTGCCACATTGTTATATTTTGAACCGTTGAATGGACCAACTCGAAAACAATTGAATGATGACAAAATTCTCAAAGATTGGCCTTCCTTATTTCGATTCAACAACGTACCAATAGTTCCTTGATGCTGGGTAACTAATGGAATCTTCACTTTGGAATAAAAAGGATTGATATTGGTGCGATCTAATCCATTATCAGGAATCAATCCCGAACCTGCCGTATCGTACCTTTTTCCGGTATATGAAATAGTAGACTTGACTAATTCAATTCTTATGAAATCACGAATCAGATCATTTGCCCTTACTTCAACAAAGGAAGCATGAACCTCTTCCATAGAACCGTTTTTTTCTTGGTCCCAATTCAATACTAAGCAAGTCCGAACTAATTGAATACTTGTGTGATAAATTCCTCGAATTGACTTTCCATTTCCATAAAGGATATAATTAACAACTCTAAGCTGGACATTTTCTTTTTCCTGCAAGAGATCTTGAGGGAAAAGTTTTGCTAAATTTATCCCATCAGCTATTTCATATGTGACTACGGGTCGAACCAAAACAAAATACTTTTTTTTGATAGGTGTGATCCGTTGGACATAGATCCAATTTTTCGATTTTGTTTTTGATTCCTTAGAATTTTTTTTTTTCGTTCCTGGTGGTATCAAAATGCCACTGTGTCTGGATATCTTATCTGTCTCTCCAGGAAAATGAATATCTCCAGAAAAGATTTTCAGTTCAATACTTTTTTTTTTTCTCTCCACTCGGACTAATCCACCTACTCGGCTTCTTGTATTTGTATTTAAAGCGAGTTGTGTATCTACTCCAATGATACTATTGTTCCGGACCATTATAGACGAAGATCCGGGTAAGATATGCACCTCTTCGGGAATAAAAAAAAACCGATCCACTTTCATTTGGTATTTCGGACTAAATTCTTTTGCTCCTCGATACTCAATCAAATCTTCTTTTTTTACTATTGAATCCACCTCCGCGGTCCCATATTTAGTAATTCCCGAACTCTTTCTTCTGTATCGTGGATCATCAAAATAAGCAAGAATACTATTTCTACGTAAAATACCATTTATGGGTATTTCAATCGAAATACCAAAAGAGGATATTAATTCTTTCTCTCGTCCTTGATCGTATTGTAATGGGATGAGAAATCTATTTCTTCGTCTTTTCGCCAAGAAATCAGAATTCTCTTGGAGAATCGAAGGGTATATGAAATTCCAATGACCATTGGATATAATTCGATCAAGTCTTGAATAATCAAGAATTTCCCTATCTTTTTTACGAGTACCAGAAGGATCCAACAATTTATGTCTTACTCGATCCTTAGTGATTGAGAGGTCAGAGCTATATCTTTCGTCGACAGAAAAAGAATGAACATTCATTTGATCTTGATCCTTGTGAAGCGAAAAAGACACTATACTGGATCTGCACGGACCCCCCGCTAATATCCATAAATGACTTGTTTTTGGTAATAGATGAACATTACTATATGTATATTCAGGTGCGTGGTAGACATCAGTACTCCAGTGCATTTCCCCCTCTGATTCAGAATAAATATGTTTTCGAACCCTCTCTTTAAAATGAAAAGTAGACGTTCCGGCACGAATCTCGGCAATCACTTGTTCAGATTCTACATATTGATCATTTTGAACTAAAATCAAACTTTTTGGTGGAATATTCACACTATGTATAATATCACGACTCTCAATAGTTACATACAAGTCTATAGAACATAGAAAAGCAGGATGCCCATGACGGGTACGTGTGGGATGAACCAAATACTCATTGAACTTTATTTTTCCATTAGAAGGAGCTCGTACATGTTCGGCAGTACCGCCTGTGAATACTCCACCCGTATGAAAAGTTCTTAATGTTAGTTGAGTCCCCGGTTCCCCAATTGATTGACCCGCAATAATACCTATGGCTTCCCCCAACTC